GGTTGCTTTTATGAAGAATCCTTATGTCTTTTCGAAATGTAATGACTAAAAGAGCTATTGATAATAATGATCCACATAAAAGAGCTGCATAGCCCAATACTATCATGCTTACATGCATCATCAACCATTGGGATTGTAAAGCAGGTACTAATATTGCGGATTGATCCATTTCAGTTAAAAGACCCGAAGTAGCAAAGCCTTGGGTAAAAATAGCACTTGGCGCGGTTATTGCGCTTAAATTATTTTTATGTTTTTTAAAATATGGAAGCATATTAATACTGGATAAACTCCATGAAAGAAAAATTAATGATTCATATAAATCACTTAATGGAAAATGTCGCGAATAAATCCACCGCGTGATTAATAATCCGGTTATGCAGAAAAAGCTCGCTATCATGCCCTTTTCGGATGAATCATCTAGTCCTCCGATTTCATCCACTAATAAGGTTATAAAATATAGTGTAATTAAAATTGAAATAATAGAAAAGGATATATGAGTTAATATATGTTCGAAAGTCGATAAAATCATATTATTTTTTTTTTTATAAGGGGGGAGTACCTTAATTATAATTACGGAATGCAAATTGGGAGTTTAATTACTTCAATTATTTAATAGGACTTAGTCTATCTCTTTTAGAAGTTTTAGAAGATAGATCCCATGCCGCCACTCGGACTCGAACCGAGATGCTCTAGCACTGCTTCCTAAGAGCAGCGTGTCTACCGATTTCACCATAGCGGCTTGCTCAAAATTATAATAACCTATTCATACTCAATCGTCGAGATTGAAGTAGTCAATTCATATTTAGGAAAGATTAAAATTTAGGAATACAACGTCATTTAAATACGTGTTCACTAATAGAGTATATTTATCTGGTTTTAGAATGTCAGTTATATTTAACTTTAACTTAATAAAATAATAAGCTTCCGCATAGTTTATCCTCTGTGGGAATAAGACTTTTTTGTTCTATCCCTAGATCCTAGATAGAAGGAAGAACTATCTAGGATCTAGGGATAGAACAAAAAAGTCATTCAGTTTCGATTCAGTTCTTATTCCGAGTATTCCAATGTTTGATTATTTATTTGTCGGCACAAAAAAACTTTTTGAATTTCCGGTCGAAAGAGATTTCGATAATGAAAAAGCTTTTAACGCTGCCCAATATCCCTTCTTTTTCCAAGAATTTTTACGAATCCGTTTTTTTGACATAGAAGTACGTTTTTTTGGAACTGCCATTCAAAAATCAAGAGATTACTCATTGTTATAGTTGGATGTGAAAGACATCTATCTAGTATTAATATAATAATATTAAATATTCAATAAAAACGAATCTTTATTTACTATTTACTATTGATTATCGATCTAGTTCTTTATTTAGATAATACTACTTTGCTCTAAAAAAGGCTAAAAAATATTATATGTCATTCATTTTTTTTTTTTACATTTATATTAAATATAATTAATAAACTATAACTATCCGAACAAAAAAACGAATTCATAATAAATAACTATTCACTTTGCACTAGTAAGGGTGATATCATTTAACCAATTGTAACTTCTTGATTTATTGATTTGAACGATTTGGTAAAGAATCAGAAAGATTAAATTTTGGTCTTGCATCTATATATATATAGATTTTTACTTTTTTTTTGCGAAAGAGAGAAGATCCGGTGAATCGGAAAGAATTACTTAAAAATGAAAAAGGTTTTTTTTTATGGAACATACATATCCATATGCATGGATCATACCTTTCGTCCCACTTCCAGTTCCTGTCTTAATCGGAGTCGGGCTTCTCTTTTTTCCGACGGCAACAAAAAATCTTCGTCGCATGTGGGCTTTTCCTAGTGTTTTATTATTAAGTATAGTTATGATTTTTTCTGCAGATCTCGCTATTCAGCAAATAAATAGCAATTTCATATATCAATATGTATGGTCTTGGACTATTAATAATGATTTTTCTTTAGAGTTCGGCCACTTAATCGACCCACTTACTTCGATTATGTTAATATTAATTACTACTGTTGGAATTCTGGTTTTGATTTATAGTGATAATTATATGTCTCATGATCAAGGATATTTAAGATTTTTTGCTTATATGAGTTTTTTCAATACTTCCATGCTGGGATTAGTTACGAGTTCTAATTTGATACAAATTTATATTTTTTGGGAATTAGTTGGAATGTGCTCATATCTATTAATAGGTTTTTGGTTCACACGACCTATTGCTGCAAATGCTTGTCAAAAAGCTTTTGTAACTAATCGTATAGGAGATTTTGGTTTATTTTTAGGAATCTTAGGTCTTTATTGGATAACAGGTAGTTTTGAATTTAAGGATTTGTTCGAAATATTCAATAACTTAAGTTATAATAATGATAATGAGTTTACTTTTTTATTTTTTAATTTCTGCGTTTTTCTAGTATTTTCCGGGGCAATTGCTAAATCGGCACAATTCCCCCTTCATGTATGGTTACCTGATGCCATGGAAGGGCCTACCCCTATTTCGGC